TATAGATTTAACTATATATTAAGTAAAATTTTAATTTTATTTTAATTAAAAAATATTTGTTATACTATATAAATGTTTTATGAGTATATATAAATTAGTTAATAAAAATTAATTTAATATATATATACATATCTATATATTGTTTCTATACTAATTACTCCAATTTATTTATATATTATTTATATATTAATAGATAATTAATAAATTAAATTTTTATATATATTCTTATAATATTATATATATATAAATAAATATAATATAATAATAATAAAATTTATATATATATAAATATTTAATTATATTATTATAATTTTTAATTTATTAATAAATAATAAATAATTATATATAATTTAAATATTAATATACTAATACTTTTTTCTTTTTTTTTAATCAAATTTATTTAATATCCTATACTAATAAATAGTCTTGATCATATATCACATAAGATACTAATATCATTATTTACTAATATATAGTATATACTTATTTAATTTATATATATATATATATTAATATATACTAATATCTATATATTAATAATCTTTTATTGATAAAAGTTTTTTCACTAAAATTAAGGCCAATTTTCAGCTTTAAACACTTCAAATCCATGAAAAGAATTATTTTTGGCGCTTAGAAATTTTCAAAATTTTGCGTGCAAAAATTGAAAAATTTAAAATTGGCCCTATCCCTGGAATTTCATGCAAATCACCCCTTTTCTGAAGATCAAAAAAATTGCAAAAAAATGCCCTAAAAAATATTTTTTTTTTACTGGAATTGCATCTAAAACACCAAAAATTAAAAAATTTTTATTTTTTTAAAAAAAAAAATTGCGCAAAAAAAAAAAATTATAAAAATTATAAAATTTTTATAAAAAAAATCAATAAACCCTGTAAAATAATTCAAAAAAAAATAATAAAAATAACAGACTTAAAATCTCACTTTTCATGTAATTAAATTTTTTATTTACCAAATAAGTTTAACTAAATAAAATTAAAGTTAAAATTTTAATTAAAAACCTATAGAATAGTTTTTACAAATTAAAATACAATGAAGTGTCTGATGAAAGAGTTATTTTGATAGAATAAAGCACGTAAAAATTTTTACCTTCATTATATTTAATAGAATTAAACTATTTCTTAAAGTATCAAAAACTTTTGTACATCATATACTAAAATATAAAAAAGATAAGCTAATTAAGCTAACGGGTTCATACCCCTTTTATAAAGGTTTTAATCCTTTTCTTTTTAATTTTTAATGTTTATAAATTACTATTTACTATTTCTTTAATAACAGGTACTTTAATTTCAATCTCTTCATACTCATGATTAGGAATATGAATAGGATTGGAAATCAATTTATTATCTATTATCCCTTTATTTAGAAATTCAAAAAACATACTCTCTAATGAATCCTCATTAAAATACTTTATTACTCAAGCCTTAGCATCTACTATTATACTATTTGCTATTATTATATTGTCAAGAAAAATCTCAAATAATTGAGAAAATAATTTTAACTTAATCTTTAACTCTTCTTTATTAACAAAAATGGGAGCTGCTCCATTCCATTTTTGATTTCCAGAAGTAATAAAAGGATTAAGATGAAATAACTGCCTATTACTATTAACTTGACAAAAAATTGCACCAATAATTCTAATTATATATAATAATATAATAATATTTTTTTCCCTAATTATTATATTTTCAATATTAATTAGAGGCATTATAGGAATTAATCAAACAAGATTACGAAAAATTTTAGCTTATTCTTCAATTAATCATATTGGATGAATATTAAGATCTATAATATTTATAGAATCAATTTGATTAATTTATTTTATTACTTATTCTATCATTTCTTTAAATATTATTTTAATATTTAAAATTATAAATATCTTTTTTTTAAAGCAACTATTCATTTCTCTAAATAAAAATAAAATAATAAAAATATTTTTTATTATAAATTTTTTATCTTTAGGAGGATTACCACCATTTTTAGGATTCTTACCTAAATGGCTTACTATTCAAACTTTAATTGAAAATAACTTATTTATATTGACATTAATAATAGTATTAATAACTTTAATAACATTATATTTTTATATGCGAATTACTTTTACAACCCTAATAATCAATATAAATGAATTAAATTATTATTTTAAATTTAACAATAAAAATTGAATTATCATAATTTTTAATTTTTTTTCTCTAATAGGCTTATTATTTATTACCTTAATCTTTAATTTTAATTAAGGATTTAAGTTAAAAAATAAACTCGTAGTCTTCAAAACTGTCAATAAAGATCCATCTTTAAGCCTTAGGATCACTCCACCTTTAAACTTGCAATTTAAAATCACTATTGAATATAAGACTTAATTTGATAGAAGAAATTACTTTCGTTAATAAATTTACAATTTATCGCCTAAACTCAGCCACCCTATCTGAACAAATGATTATTTTCGACAAACCACAAAGATATTGGAACCTTATATTTTATTTTTGGCGCTTGAGCAGGTATAGTGGGAACTTCTTTAAGAATTTTAATTCGTGCAGAATTAGGAAATCCAGGAACTTTAATTGGTGACGATCAAATTTATAACGTAATTGTCACAGCCCACGCTTTTATTATAATTTTTTTCATAGTCATGCCTATTATAATTGGCGGATTTGGTAACTGATTAGTACCTTTAATACTGGGCGCCCCTGATATAGCTTTTCCTCGAATAAATAATATAAGATTTTGATTATTGCCTCCGTCTTTATCTTTATTATTAATGAGAAGAATAGTAGAAAGAGGTGCTGGAACTGGTTGAACAGTTTATCCCCCCCTTTCTTCTAATATTGCCCATGGGGGGGCCTCAGTAGATTTAGCGATCTTTAGACTTCATTTAGCTGGAATTTCTTCTATTTTAGGTGCAGTTAATTTTATTACAACAGTAATTAATATGCGATCGGCAGGAATAACATTTGATCGAATACCTTTATTTGTATGAGCAGTAGCTATTACTGCACTACTTTTACTTTTATCATTACCTGTTTTAGCCGGGGCTATTACTATACTTTTAACAGATCGTAACTTAAATACATCTTTTTTCGACCCGGCTGGAGGGGGTGACCCAATTCTTTATCAACATCTATTTTGATTTTTTGGCCATCCTGAGGTATACATTTTAATTTTACCTGGATTTGGAATAATTTCTCACATTATTAGACAAGAAAGGGGGAAAAAGGAAACATTCGGAACTTTGGGGATAATTTATGCAATAATAGCTATTGGATTATTAGGATTTGTAGTTTGAGCACATCATATATTTACAGTAGGCATAGATGTTGATACTCGGGCTTATTTCACTTCTGCAACTATAATCATTGCCGTACCAACTGGTATTAAAATTTTTAGTTGATTAGCTACTCTTCACGGAACTCAAATTAATTATTCCCCTGCAATATTATGAGCACTAGGATTTGTATTTTTATTTACTGTGGGCGGTCTAACAGGAGTAGTTTTAGCTAATTCCTCAATTGATGTAATTTTACATGATACTTATTATGTAGTAGCCCATTTTCATTATGTTTTATCTATAGGTGCTGTATTTGCCATTATAGCCGGATTTATTCAATGATTTCCCCTATTTACCGGATTAACCATAAATAATATATATTTAAAAATTCAATTTATCGTGATATTTATTGGTGTAAATTTAACCTTTTTCCCCCAACATTTTTTAGGATTAAGAGGAATACCTCGACGATACTCAGATTATCCTGATGCCTATACTACTTGAAATATTATTTCTTCTATTGGATCAATGATTTCTTTAATTGCCATCTTTATCTTACTATTTATTATTTGAGAAAGATTTACTTCAATACGAAAAAGAATTTCTTCGATACAAATGACATCTTCTATTGAGTGATTTCAATTAATGCCACCTGCTGAACATAGATATTCTGAGTTACCTATACTATCTTCAGATTTCTAATATGGCAGATTAGTGCGATGGATTTAAGTCCCATATATAAAATTTTTATTTTTTTTAGAAATAGCAACATGATATTCTATTTCTACACAAGATAGGGCCTCTCCTTTAATAGAACAATTAATTTACTTTCACGACCATACATTAATAATTTTATTAATAATTACTGTATTAGTGGGATATTTAATAGGAAGTCTATTTTTTAATAAATTAAATTACCGATTTTTACTAGAAGGACAAATAATCGAATTAATTTGAACTATCTTACCCGCTATTACTTTAATTTTTATTGCTTTACCATCTCTAAATTTATTATATTTACTTGATGAAATTAACAACCCCATAGTATCAATCAAATCTATTGGACATCAATGATATTGATCTTATGAATACACTGATTTTAAAAATATTGAATTTGATTCATATATAATTCCAATAAATGACATAAAAATTAATAATTTTCGATTATTAGACGTTGATAATCGAATTATTTTACCATATAATTCCCAAATTCGTATAATAGTAACTGCAGCAGATGTACTACATTCTTGAACAATTCCGTCTTTAAGAGTAAAAATTGATGCTACACCTGGGCGATTAAACCAGATTAATTTCTTTATAAACCGGGCTGGATTATTTTTTGGGCAATGTTCTGAAATTTGCGGGGCAAATCATAGATTCATGCCTATTGTTTTAGAAAGAATTTCTCCTAAATTTTTTATTAATTGAATTTCCAAGATAAATTCATTAGGTGACTGAAAGTAAGTACTGGTCTCTTAAACCATTTTATAATAGATTAACAACTATTTCTAATGAAATAAAAAAATTAGTTAATTTATAACGTTAGTTTGTCATACTAAAATTATTAAACCCTTAATATTTTTTAATTCCTCAAATAGCACCAATAAATTGACTTGTACTGTTTATTATATTTAGTATTATTTTTTTAATATTTAATTCAATAAACTATTTTTCATTTAAATATACACCTATTAATAAAACTATATTAAATACTAATAAATTTAAGTTAACTTGAAAATGATAACAAATTTATTTTCTTCTTTTGACCCTTCAACAAGATTCAGATTATCTTTAAATTGATTAAGAACTTTCTTAGGATTAATATTTATCCCGCCTATATTTTGATTAATTCCATCTCGAATAAATTTTTTATGAATTAAAATTTCTTATGTATTACATCAAGAATTTAAAATTCTGTTAGGAAGGAAAATTAAGGGAAGAACATTAATTTTTATTTCTTTATTTTCGATTATTTTATTTAATAATTTTTTAGGGCTATTCCCTTATATTTTTACAAGAACAAGGCACTTAATTTTAACATTAACTTTAGCTCTGCCCCTTTGATTAAGATTTATAATTTACGGATGAATTAATAATACAATACATATATTTGCACATTTAGTGCCTCAAGGAACTCCACCAGTACTTATGCCTTTTATAGTATGTATTGAAACAATTAGTAATATTATTCGACCAGGTACTTTGGCAGTCCGATTGGCAGCCAATATAATTGCAGGACATTTATTAATAACACTATTAGGAAATACTGGACCAATGTTATCATTAGTTATAATTAATATCTTAATTATTGTCCAATTGTTATTATTGCTTTTAGAATCAGCAGTAGCTATTATCCAATCTTATGTATTTGCTATTTTAAGAACTCTTTATTCTAGAGAAGTAAATTAATGTCAACACATAAAAATCATCCATTTCATTTAGTAGATGTTAGGCCCTGACCCTTAACTGGTGCCCTAGGGGCAATAATTACTATAATCGGATTAATTAAATGATTCCATTTTTATAATAGAAATTTATTTATATTAGGAACTTTAATTACTATTTTAATCATATATCAATGATGACGAGATGTTTCACGAGAAGGAACATACCAAGGACTACATACTTATAATGTAACTATAGGATTACGGTGAGGAATAATTTTATTTATTACATCAGAAGTATTTTTTTTTATTAGATTTTTTTGAGGATTTTTCCATAGAAGATTAGCACCCTCTATTGAATTAGGAATAATTTGACCCCCTAAAGGAATTATAACATTTAACCCAATTCAAATCCCCCTCTTAAATACCTTAATTTTATTAACATCAGGGTTAACCGTAACATGAGCACATCACAGTCTTATAGAAAATAATTTTAACCAAACTAAACAAGGATTATTATTAACTGTAATTTTAGGCATTTATTTTACTATTTTACAAGGATATGAATATATAGAAGCATCTTTTACTATTTCTGATGCAGTTTATGGCTCAACTTTTTTCATAGCTACGGGATTTCATGGATTACATGTAATTATTGGAACAACTTTTTTAGCAGTTTGTTATCTACGTCATTTAAATAATCACTTTTCTTCGATTCATCATTTCGGATTTGAAGCTGCGGCATGATATTGACATTTTGTAGATGTAGTTTGATTATTTTTATATATCTCAATTTATTGATGAGGCAGATATTTATATAGTATAAAAATTATTTTTGACTTCCAATCAGAAGATCTAATTAAAATTAGTATAAATAATTATAATAATTTTTAACTTTTCTTGTATTATTTTTATTATTTCCTTAATTATAATAATTTTGGCCTCTTTAATTTCAAAAAAAACATTCATAGACCGAGAAAAAACATCGCCCTTTGAATGCGGCTTCGACCCTAAAAGTTCAGCCCGCTTACCTTTTTCAATTCAATTTTTTTTAATTGCAGTAATTTTTTTAATTTTTGATGTAGAAATTACTTTACTGATCCCTTTAATCATAACTTTAAAAATTTCAAATATAACTATATATATATTGATTAGAATATTTTTTTTTATTATTTTACTCCTAGGACTATACCATGAATGAAATCAAGGAGCCTTAAATTGAGTAAATTAGGATAATAGTTAATTATAACATTTAATTTGCATTTAAAAAGTATTGATATTTCAATTTATCTTATTTAATTTATAAATAAGAAACAAATTATTGTATTTAGTTTCGACCTAAAATTTTGATGTTTAATCATCCTTATTTTTAATTGAAACCAAAAAGAGGTATATTACTGTTAATAATATTATTGAGTTAAACTCCGATTAAAGAAATAAGAAACCCAAAATTAAGCTTCTAACTTAAATTTTTAGTGGTGTAATTCCATTATTATTTCTATTTATATAGTTTAATAAAAACATTACATTTTCATTGTAAAATTAAAAATTTTTTTTATAAATATTTAAGAATATAAATATTTCCCTGATAGCTTCAATATCATGCTCTATATAAGCTACTTAAATAAAATAAAGTTAATAAAATAATAATTCATAAAACTAGAATAATTAAATAAATTTTTAAATTATTATTAAATAAAACTTGTAAAATTTTAGAATTTTTCTTTAAATTAAAATAAATATTTTGACTTCCAAAATACTCATATCAACCCTGATCGAAATTTTTATAAAAATAATTTCCTAAATATAAAGGGTAAAAATTAACACCAAAAGTAGAAATAAATGGTATGTTTCACATAGAAGATCTAAATAAGGAAATTTTATAATAAATTAAACTTTTTAAATTATAATTTAAAAAAAACATAGAAAACTCATAACCGAAAAATCCCCCTACAATAATAACTATTAAAGTTATTATTTTTATATAAAAAGGAAGACAAATAAAATAAGGTGTTGGAAATATTAATCATATTAATATTCTACCCCCTATAATAACTATTAAAATTAATCCTCTTATTCCTTTAAGTATAATTTTACTTTCATCATTAATACCTCTTAACCTTATATAATTAAAATTACCAATTAACCTATAATAAATTAAACGAATAGTATAACAAGCCGTTAATCCTGTAGAAATAAAAAAAACAAAATAAATATATAAATTCAAATAATTTATAGATAAAACCTCTAAAATTAAATCCTTAGAATAAAATCCAGATAAAAAGGGTATGCCACATAATGCTAAATTAGAAATATTTATAAATCTACATGTTAATGGTATTTGTTTTACTAAGCCCCCCATATATCGAATATCTTGACAATTATTTAAATTATGAATAATACAACCAGCACATATAAATAATAAAGCCTTAAATAGTGCATGAGTTAATAAATGGAAAAAAGCCAATTTATACTCACCTAAAAATAAAATTCTTATTATCAACCCCAATTGACTTAAAGTAGATAAAGCAATAATTTTTTTTAAATCAAACTCAAAATTAGCCCCTAATCCCGCTATAAATATTGTCATTCTAGAAATAAATAATATGAATATTATTATATTTTCATTAAAAGAAAAATTAAAACGAATTAATAAATATACGCCGGCCGTAACTAAAGTAGAAGAGTGAACTAAAGAAGAAACTGGAGTTGGGGCCGCCATAGCCGCAGGTAATCAAGAAGAAAAAGGAATTTGAGCTCTTTTAGTAAAAGCAGCAAAAATTACTAAATAACTAATTAAAATCATAAATAAGTCATTTTTTATAAAATCTAAATAATAAATATAATTTCATCTTCCATAATTTACCATCCATCTAATAGAAATTAATAAAGCCACATCCCCCAATCGATTAGTTAATGCTGTTAATATTCCCGCATTATAAGATTTAACATTTTGATAATAAATAACTAAACAATAAGAAACTAAGCCTAACCCATCCCAACCTAATAAAATTCTAATTAAATTAGGTCTAATAATTAAAAATATTATAGATAAAACAAATATTGAAACTAACATAATAAATCGATTAATATTCAAATCCCCCAATATATATTCTTTTCTATAATAAATAACTATTGAAGAAATAAATAAAACAAATCTTATAAATAATAATGATATTCAATCTAATAAAATAGTTATTATAATAGAACAAGAATTTAAAGAAACTATTTCTAACTCCATTATTAAACTATAATCTAAAATTATAAAATTAATACTTAATAAAAAACTTGATAATCTAAAAATTAAAAATAATCCTCTATAAATTAAACAAATAGATAAAATTATCTAAAGTATTACATACATCTTTGATATCACAAATCAATATTTTTATTAAACTATTTAAATAAACCCAAACTACAAAATACTCACCCTTTAATACTAATAAATTTAAAGGCAATCAATGTAATAGTAATAACAAATATTCACGAATATATCCCATTCTAAATCTATAAACTCCTGAAAATAATTTTCCATGCTGAGTATAAGAATATAAATATAAAGAATAAGCGGCTCTAAAAAATAATAAAAAAATTAATCTAAATATACTTAAAAATCTTCAACTTATTAAACTATTAATTAATAAAATTTCCCCAATTAAATTTAAAGAAGGGGGGGCCGATATATTACAAGCTCTAAATAAAAATCATCATATTCTTATTGAAGGTAAAAGATTAATTAATCCCTTATTTAAATATAATCTACGACTTTCTAATCGCTCATAATTAATATTGGCTAAACAAAATATTCCCGAAGAACAAAGCCCATGAGCAACTATTATTAAAAAAGCCCCGCATATCCCTCAATAATTTAATGTTATAATCCCACACAAAACTAAACCTATATGAGACACAGAAGAATAAGCAATTAAAGACTTAATATCTATTTGACGTAAACATATTAATGAAACAAAAATACCCCCAATTAAAGAAATAACAATAAAATAAATATTAATCTTTATACCTAATTTAATAAATATTTTTATAACCCGTATTAAACCATACCCTCCTAATTTTAATATAATCCCAGCTAAAATTATAGACCCAGAAACAGGGGCTTCTACATGAGCCTTAGGAAGTCATAAATGAACAAAATATATTGGTATTTTAATGAAAAAAACTAAATTTATTCTTATATATATATACAAATAACTAATATCTTCAAAAAAATAATAATTTAACCTATAAAAATTATTATAATAAAAAAAAATAGAAATTAATATAGGCAAGGAAGCTATTATTGTATAAAATAATAAATATACCCCAGCCTGAATACGCTCAGGCTGATATCCCCATCCAATAATTAAAATTAAAGTAGGGACCAATCTTATTTCAAAAAATAAATAAAAAATAAATAAATTTATAGACCTAAATGTACAATATAAAGAAATTATTAATATTAATACTAAAAATAAAAATATCTGATAATAATAATTCATCTTATAAATCTTATTTCTAGCTATAATTATTAATGAACAAATTCAAAAAGTTAATAAAATTATAACATAAGATAATAAATCACACCCTAGAAAATAACTAATATTTATAAATAAATAGTTAAATCTAAATGTAAAAATAAACATAAAAAAAATTAAAAAATATAAATACTGATTTAACCAAAATATTTTATTTTTAAATCTTAAAGGAATCATAAAAATTATTATAAATAAAAATTTTATCATAAAACATTAAATCTCTGAAAATAATCATTACCATGAGTTCGAATTAAAGAAACTAGTAAAGAAAGACCTAAAGCCCCCTCACACGCTCTTATAGTCAAAAAAATTATAGAAAAATAATATTCATTATTAAAATATCTTAAATAAATAAATAATATAAAGTATAAAGATACAACAATAAATTCCAAACTCAATAATATTAACAATAAATGCTTACGTTTCAAACAAAATACCAAAAGTCCAGACAAATACATAAAAATTGAAAATAATATTAACATTAGTTTTAATAATTTAATAAAAATATTGGTCTTGTAAATCAAAAATAAGTATATACTTTTAAAACTTCAGAAGAAAGAAGATACTCTTGTCTTTAATCTCCAAAATTAAAATTTTTTTTAAACTATCTTCTGTATTATAAATTTTTTATTATCAATTAACATCATTTTATCATTAAATTTTTTATTTATAATTCACCCACTATCTATAGGAATAATTTTATTAATACAAACTATTTTAATTGCATTAATTACAGGGGCTATAAACTTCAATTATTGATTTTCATATATTTTATTTTTAATTATAATTGGAGGAATACTAGTTTTATTTATTTATATAACAAGAATTGCATCAAATGAAAAATTCAAATTTAATAATAAATTAATATTTATAAATATTTCATTGATAATTTTAACACTAACTAATGTAATTATAAATAATTTTATTATTAACTTAAATAATTTTAATTTTAATTTTGATTATAATTCAAATTATTTTATACTAAATAAATTTTTTAATATTCCATCAAATTTAATCATATTTATAATAATTATTTACTTATTTATTACTTTAATTGCAGTAGTAAAAATTACAGTATTTAAATTAGGGCCCCTACGCCAAAAATTTTAATGAAAATACCCACCCGACTTAAAACACCTTTAGATATTATTAATAACTCATTAATTGATCTACCTTCCCCCTCTAATATTTCTGCTTGATGAAATTTTGGATCTTTACTAGGATTATGTTTAGGAATTCAAATTGTAACTGGACTTTTCTTAGCTATACATTATACCGCCGATATCAATATAGCTTTTAATAGTGTAATTCATATTTGCCGAGATGTAAATTTTGGCTGATTAATTCGAACAACACATGCAAATGGGGCTTCATTTTTTTTTATTTGTATTTATTTACATATTGGCCGAGGCCTTTACTATGGTTCATATAACCTTACTATAACATGAACTATAGGGGTAATTATTTTATTTATTGTAATAGCAACAGCTTTTTTAGGTTATGTTTTACCTTGGGGACAAATATCATTTTGAGGGGCCACAGTAATTACTAACCTATTATCTGCAATTCCTTATTTAGGAATAAACATTGTTCAATGATTATGAGGAGGATTTGCAGTAGATAATGCTACACTAACTCGATTTTTTACTTTGCATTTTTTAATACCCTTTATTATTGCTGCATTAGTAATAATTCATTTATTATTTTTACACCAAACAGGATCTAATAATCCCTTAGGAACAAATAGAAATATTGATAAAATCCCGTTTCACCCATACTTTAGATATAAGGATATTTTTGGATTTATCATAATATTAACTATATTAATTATGCTTACTTTAATAAATCCCTATATATTAGGAGATCCTGACAATTTTATCCCTGCAAATCCTTTAGTTACTCCTGTCCATATTCAACCAGAATGATATTTTTTATTTGCTTATGCTATTTTACGATCAATTCCTAATAAATTAGGAGGAGTAATTGCATTAGTAATATCTATTGCTATCTTATTATTTATACCTTTTATAAGAAATAAAAAAATTCAATCAAATAATTTTTATCCAATTAATAAAATTTTATTTTGATCATTAGTATCTATTGTAATTTTATTAACTTGGATCGGAGCCCGCCCTGTCGAAGATCCCTATATCTTAATCGGACAAATTCTTACTGTATCATATTTTTTAATTTATTTAATAATACCAATTATAAATAATTTATGAGATAAAATTATTTTCAATAACTAGCTAATGAGCTTGATAAAGCATATATTTTGAAAATATAAGATAGGAAAATATCCTATTAGCTTATACTAAATTTAGTTAACTATAAAATTAGGGTAAAATATAGTAATTTTAACCCTAAAAAAAAAAATAAATAATTTAAAGAAACAGGTAAAAACCTTTTTCAAGCTAAATATATTAATTTATCATAACGGAAACGAGGCAAAGTACCTCGAACTCAAATTCAAAAAAATGATATAAATCCTAATTTTAAAAAAAATAAAAAGGAATAAATATCCCCCCCTAAAAATAAAATACAACATAATATCCTTATAAATAAAATTCTTGAATATTCAGCTAAAAAAATTAAAGCAAAACCCCCTCTTCTATATTCTACATTAAACCCTGAAACTAACTCTGATTCCCCCTCTGCAAAATCAAATGGAGTACGATTAGTTTCAGCTAATCTAGAAACAAATCAAATTAAACATAAAGGAAAACTTAAATAAATTAATCAAAGATATTTTTGATAAACTATAAAAATATTTATATTTAAACTTAAAACTATAAATAAAAAACATAATAAAATTAAAGATAACCTTACTTCATAAGAAATAGTTTGAGCTACAGAACGCATACCCCCTAACAATGAATAATTAGAATTAGAAGACCAACCAGAAATCATAATTGTATAAACTCTTAATCTAGAAATACATAAAAAAAATAAAATACCCAAATTAAAATTAAACAAAATTCTATAAAAAGGTATACATAATCATAATATTAAAGAAAAAAATAAATTAAAAATAGGAGAAAAATAATATATATTATAATTAGACATTATAGGAATTACTGATTCTTTAGAAAATAATTTAATTGCATCACTAAAAGGCTGAGGTAATCCTATAAATCCAACTTTATTGGGTCCTTTGCGAATTTGAATATAACCTAAAACTTTACGCTCCAATAAAGTTAAAAAAGCTACTCCAATTAATACACAAATAATTAATAACAAACCTCTTAATAATATTAATAATAAATCTTTATAAAACAAGTATTATTTGTAATAAATTACATAATTAAATTCTAAATTTAATGCACTAATCTGCCAAAATAACAATATTATTCAAAATTAAATAAATATTACAAATATTTGGTCCTTTCGTACTAAAATATTTTATTTTTTTAAAGATAGAAACCAACCTGGCTCACACCGGTTTAAACTCAGATCATGTAAAGTTTTAAAAGTCGAACAGACTCAATATTTTAGCTGCTACACCAAAAATTAACTTTAATCCAACATCGAGGTCGCAATCTTTTTTTTCGATTTGAACTCTCTAAAAAAATTACGCTGTTATCCCTAAGGTAATTTAATCTTATAATCATAATTAATGGATCATTAATTCATAAATAAATGTTAAAAATAAAATAAAGTTTATTAAATTTATCTATCACCCCAATAAAATATTATATTAATTATCAAAAATTATAAAATAAATTAATTAAATAAATATAAAACTCTATAGGGTCTTCTCGTCTTTTAAATAAATTTAAGCTTTTTAACTTAAAAATAAAATTCTAATTAAATTAAATTGAGACAGTAATTTTCTCGTCCAACCATTCATACCAGCTTTCAATTAAAAAACTAATGATTATGCTACCTTTGCACGGTCAAAATACCGCGGCCATTTAAAAATTCATTGGGCAGGTCAGACTTTAAATTATAATCAAAAAGACATGTTTTTATTAAACAGGCGAAAAATTATTTGCCGAATTCCTTAATTTAACCTTTTATAAATAAATTATTCATAAAAAAAATTATACTAATTTTATCATTATTACTTTTAAACTTTTATTAAATAAAAATTTTTAGTAAAAAATATAAATAAAATATAAATAATAATATAAAAAAATTAATTATAACAAATTATTAATAAAAGAAATTTTTAATCCTATATTTAATTTTTATATAAATTTATTATATAAATTTATTTCAAAGCTTATCCCTTAAAATATTTTTTATTAATAAAATTAAATTTATAAATAAATTTAATTTTTATTAATAAATAAATTAAATTTATTTCCTAAAAAACTAGATATATTCAAAAACGAATAACGTTTCATTACTAAAAATTTATTTATAATAATTATTAGACATTAAAAAAAATAAATTTTTAACTCTTTTGAAATCGAGAAAACTAAATTAATAGTTTATTATTAATAAACCCTGATACACAAGGTACTAAAAATTAATTATTCTTTAAAATATTTTAATTTTCAATATATTTAATTTTTCTATCACTATACTTTTAACTATTATAAAAAAAATTTTTTCTAAATTAATAATAAAACATAATAATATTTTAATTATAAAAATTTATAATAAAATTTTTAATTCAAATTAAATTGAATCTCACAATTAACTTTTTAATGTAAATAAAATGCTTTTATCAAGCTCTAATTTGATCATTCTAGATACACTTTCCAGTACATCTACTTTGTTACGACTTATCTCACTTTATATGAGAGCGACGGGCGATATGTGCATATTTTAGAGCTTAAATCATATAATTAAAATAAATTATATTACTTTCAAATCCACCTTCATTAAAATATTTCAATTAAAATTTCATATAAATAAATTTATTGTAACCCATTTCTTCTTATTCATAAGCTATACCTTGATCTGATTTAATTTATAATTTTAAATTTTGAATATTTAAATTCTTTTAAAATATTCAAACTACGACGATATATAAACTAATAAAATAAGTACAATTAATCGTGGAATATCGATTATAGAACAGGTTCCTCTGAAAAGACTAAAATACCGCCAAATTTTTTAATTTTCAAGAAAATAACTAATACTAATTTAACATAAAAATTTACATTTAAAATAATAGGGTATCTAATCCTAGTTTATAAAAAAATTTAATAACTTCAAAATATTATTTATAAATTTAATTAAATTTAAAATTTCACTTAATAAATTTAATTTTTACTTATTAATAATAAAATTAATTATTAATTAAAAAATATTAATTATATTATTTGTATAACCGCAACTGCTGGCACAAATTTTGTTAATACTATAATAAATTTCTTAATCTTAATTTCTTAAATATAAAAAACTAAAAACTGCGAATAAATCAGAAAATAATAATTTTTAAAATTATATACTTTAAATCGCTTTAACTTACATGTAAAAAAATTATATATTAATATTTTAAGCAAAAATAAAACTTTTTTAAAAACTTCAAGTCAAATAAACAATTTAATCCTATCTCCCTGTTGTTAGAAAATTTTCCTATTATTTTCATTTGCCCCAAAATTTTTTAAATCCTAATTTTAACTCAATTTTTAAGTTAATTTATTTTTAAAAAATCCTTAATAATTTAAAATTAAATTACTAAATTTTTAATTTATAATGAAATATTAATTATTATGAAAATATTGCTCCATAGGAAATAAATCATCTTAAAATTATTGCTCCCATTATATTAAATGTAATTTTAAGAGTAGATTTTTTATTTTTAATAAAATATTTCAAGTAATAAACATCATTTAATATTTTATAAAATTAATATAAAAATCTTTATAAACTAAAATTTTATAAAATTAAAAATAAAAAAATTTTTTTTTTATTAAAATAATACTAAATTTATTTAATTAAATAATTATTAAATATTACGATAAATATAAAAATTATTAATAAAATACAATAAAATTA